ATTCTGAAACCAAGGAAATCTATTGAAAAATATATTTTCGAAATATAATATACTTTTTTATATGTATCGGAAAAGAATAGCGATTTATTCCTATGGAACATCCAGTAACAAGAAGATAAAATAAGAAATATCGAAAAATTCTTGCCTTGTATGTTCCAAGGAAATAAAACAAAAACCGCTTCTAGGATTTAATATATATCGAATTTATATATCAGAATAGCTGATATAGTCATGATTCAATGGGTTAGGTCCACTTACTTTTATAATTTTATGTTATGGTAGTTTGATAGGAAAAATGGGGAAGTAGGAATATTTTGGTTTGGCAATTAATAATAGAGATTGGATATCTAGAATATTTTTTGTCCTGGGACAAAAAAAAATGGAATATATAAGATATGAAGAGGACTATTATGTCACTACAGAGCGGAATCCCCTAAAATAAAAGTGCAATTAGTCATTATGATAATGATTCAATGTTCAACTTTTTAACTATAAAAAAACTCCTAATAAGCGGAACTCATTATAATGCGGTTACCTTTTTCTTTTTTTTATCAACAATATCTCTATTCTACGTTGAAAAACGAAGAATAAGACTTGAGTGACTTGAGTTTTTTGGAAAAAGCCCTTTATCGGATTTGAACCGATGACTTACGCCTTACCATGGCGTTACTCTACCACTGAGTTAAAAAGGCCCTATTTAATTCATGAATTAGTCATTTTCTATTATGGAGTCTAATGCATATATGTATATATGCATTAGTCTAGTACTATAGGTATATATGTACATATGAACTCATTCAGAAAAAAATCTGATTTACTTAGAGGTAAAATTATTCTCTTTCTTTTTGAGAAAATGCAGTGAATTGTTTCAAGACTGATCCCCCTTGCTTTGTTTACTTTGACTGACCTGACCCATCAGAACAAGACTCGCTTGATTTACGAATCCAATATTGACATAGATTCAAGGCATTTTCTTGAATCATGTGATGAGGGGATTCGTACCCCGAATCGAATTCTTATAAAAAAGAACTTTTTTATCCCTTTTTGCATTTTCTGACTTAGTGTGAGATAGTTATAGGCATATTTTATCTGAACGATAAACGAAGCAATGAATAAAAAAGAAATGAAATGGGGGTTTACCCCCTTTTTCAGGTCGGACCAATCATTGACCGAACCGAAGGAATCCTATACTTCTTTATATAGAGTTATATAGAATATTTTATATAGAGTTATTATAGTATGAGATGCTTCATTCATGAAGTGAAGTATCAAATCAAACAAAAAAAATCTATCGAATCATAACATAGAAAGTAGGAGACTCTTTCGATTTAGCCATACCATTAGATTATATTGACAATTCCAAAAAACTGATCATACTATCATCATAGTATGATGACGGTCGGGCGGATATGCCCCCATCGTCTAGTGGTTCAGGACATCTCTCTTTCAAGGAGGCAGCGGGGATTCGACTTCCCCTGGGGGTAGGGTACTACGAAAGGAAGTTGATCGTGGATTATCAATAAGCCTGGAATGAATTCTTCCTGGGTCGATGCCCGAGCGGTTAATGGGGACGGACTGTAAATTCGTTGGCGATATGTCTACGCTGGTTCAAATCCAGCTCGGCCCAAAAATGCACCGCTCCATGAGTATGATATAATAAATTCGTCCTACAGAAACAGAAATGTCTGATCCGTATAAATAAAGAGAAAAAATCAATTTTTTTTGCTCTATCTATATGTTTCTCATTCGTTCTGTTCTGATCTTTCTAACGATCCATATTCATGATCCTTAAGTAAAGTATCAAGAAAAGGATCTTTTTTTCTTATTGAAAGATTGATTATTTCTTTTTTACAATAAAAGAACCACAGGTTACTAGTAATTCGTATAACTCTCACTAAAGCACATATTTATGTGGATATGATATCAATATATCATTCGTGTATCTCTTACAATATGACGAGTAGAATATTCTTATGAAACCATAAGAGTATGTATTCCATATACCTCGCCGGGATTGTAGTTCAATTGGTCAGAGCACCGCCCTGTCAAGGCGGAAGCTGCGGGTTCGAGCCCCGTCAGTCCCGAACTAGGATCCGACGAATTTCTCAATTCATCTTTCTCTTTTCTGTGAAAAGGAAGACAGAGAGCAAAATAGAATTATGGAGTGCCCGTATTTTTACCGGGAGTGCAGACACAAATTATCTTCGTTTATTGTACGATACACAATAAACTTAATATAATTACCTCGACAGAGTACTTTTCAGGTTCAGGTGAAACCACACTTTTTTGAATTCCGGCTTTGTTTGTGTATCCTCTAATACTATAGTAATTGGTTGGAGACAACCTATCTCATTCAAATAGCATACTGAATTTGTGATGTATACGTTCTAATCCCAATCCAAGAAGAAGATACTAATTAAATAAAAAAAAAAGACCAAACAAGCAAGGCCCCCTTTTAGTATTTAGTCAATTTTTGGAATATTCGATTTTTTATACTTAATCTGCCCTTTTTTCCATCTCACTTCTACTGTTTGAATTGGATCTGTGTATGACCCATAGAATACCGGTCATATGATACCTCATAATTGTATGTATTTGTATATATACTATTGTATGTATAAGTAGTAGAATTGTATAAGGAAGATAATAGGTTATAGAAAAGAAAAGTGAAAAAAAAAAGATGAAAATCCAATGATAGGATTTATGATCCAATCAAAAACGGCATTTTTGATTTAGTATGAATCAAAGATTTTTCTATGTTATACTATTTCATTTTCGACGATGAATCAATTTGATAGATCAGATATTGTTATTCATAATATTGATCTGATTCAGTATCATCAGGATGCAATTCATCCCATTGAATTTACAGGAGTCAAATTTATCATCTCTATGGGATTAGATCCCGAGTTATTTCGAAACAAAAAAAGAAGATTATGGAAGTCAATATTCTCGCACTTATTGCTACTGCACTGTTTATTTTAGTTCCTACTGCTTTTTTACTTATCATATACGTAAAAACGGTCAGCCAAAATAATTAATTTGAATGAAACTTGAATTATTAGTTCTTATCAATGATTGAAGAAATAAAAGAGATTCAAACTTTAAGTCTTAAATTAAATGATAGGGCTGGAATCAGAAGTAGAAGTATCTGAGATAGTGTGGTAGAAAGAACTATATATATAGTTCTTTCTACCACACTATCTAGTATTATATACTATTTATTATTATATAATGTAACGTTTCTAAAGTTGTATACGAATCTAGTCTTCATTCATTTCATATGGATCAATTTACAATATGTATGTACATATATTAGATGTACCTTTAAATAGCACTCGAATTCTATTTTTTTTTTTTCGCTACATATAAATAGAATACATTTGTGATGAGATGAGTCAAAAAAAAGCATAAAAAAATTTCTAGGAGTCTAAAACAAACGTGAAATGTGCGATGTACAGATCGCTCAACGGAAGAAAGATCTCATTTTATTAGGTGTAGGACCTCTTTTCTTTGGACAACCGCTAATCGCTTCCTGTGGAAAGAAAGTATGTATTGCCGTTATAGCAGCAGACTTTCTCTTCAAACAGTAAAAGTTAAGAAAAAGGGGAAAGAAATAAAGAAAAAAATAGGGATTGGTTTTTCTCGTTGTAATATCCATAATTCTGGTAAGAGTTGATTCACCAAAATAGAATATTTAGGAAAAATTCGATTAGAAAAAATTTCCTATCATGCGTAGATTTGAGTTTCGAAATTAAATTCCATTATGGTAATCATTCATTGTTTGATCGAATGATTATTATTCATAATTGAATTTTTTTATGCATTACCATATTCCAGTACAATTTGGAAACAGAAACATTTTTTTAAGGCTTCGCAAAACGATCAATAAAGAATTGATACAATTCGATTACTCAATGGATTACTCAATTAGTACCCTAGCCCTAGAGTCCACTCCTTCCCCATACTACAAGTGAAAGAGAAAATGTAAAGACTACCATTAAAGCAGCCCAAGCGAGACTTACTATATCCATGTGAATTATGTCCCCTATCTCCATGAAGGAATTATTCCATTATTGATTAATAATCATAGTGGAATCAACGGCACAGAGTCAAAATAGGATTCTGAATTAAGGCTATTGATGAACCAAACCAATTCAATGAATACATTTGTAACAAGTTCCTATATTATTATAGGATTTCTGGTAGAATCAGGAAGCATTAAGTACAAATACAATACACACACCTTTGGAAATCTCAAAGGAATGTTCCTAATGGAACAGGTAAGCCTAAAGAAAAGAATAGTAAGACCTTTTGTTTGTTTTGGTACCCTCCCCTCATAAGCAAAAAACATAAAAATATACCATCAAGATAAATAACTTTCTATCAGATATCTATATTTCCTGTGAAAAAAAAAATAGCCCGAACCAATCATTAATAAATAATGAAATTGAATTATGAAATTCAATTATAAATTAATAAGTAATAAGGGGGAGTTGTTTCATCCATATTGGCACTATCAGATATCTATATTTCCTGTGAAAAAAAAAATAGCCCGAACCAATCATTAATAAATAATGAAATTGAATTATGAAATTCAATTATAAATTAATAAGTAATAAGGGGGAGTTGTTTCATCCATATTGGCACCGTACCAGTTTGGGCCACACCCAGAACTCATGGTTCTAAAAATAAAGTATTGACACGTCTGCTTAGTCCTTTGCCTCTGCTTCCGCGGGGCAAGAATTCGTCTAATTAGATCAGCAATATAAGAATAAGAAATCCCCAATCTTTTTTTGTTGATCAGGCGACACCCAGATTTGAACCGGGGATAAAGGATTTGCAGTCCCCCGCCTTACCGCTTGGCCATGTCGCCGCCCAATTCGATCCAATCCAAAATGGATAAAAATATTATCCATAATCCATATTCTACTACGAATTTTTTTTATCTTGAATCCCGTCGGTCGTACTTATTCTAAAAAAAAAAATGAATTCTTATT